GAAAAAAAAACAAAGAATTTCTCTTTATTCGAGGGAGATATGAGAGATATTTTATTCTACCACAAGGAATTTTGTGACTCTTCTCTTTCAAAATCTGACTTTTCTAAGATTTAATAATTCCTAATAGCGGGTTCCGTTTTTGAATTTCATTTTTTGTTGTTTGCTGTAGTCATTTGCTTTGGTAATTTGTTAACACTAATAAAGATAATAATGAATACAAAATAATGTCTTGGCTCATGCATAAATGGCCATCCCCGGTACAAGAGAAGGTTCCATCGGAACAAAATTTTATTTTAGTTTGGGGTACCCCCTTTTTTAAGTGTAAAAAGAAATGACAAAAAGATATTGGAACATCGATTTGGAAGAGATGATGAGAGCAGGAGTTCATTTTGGACATGGTACTAGGAAATGGAATCCTAGAATGGCACCTTATATTTCTGCAAAGCGTAAAGGTATTCATATTATAAATCTGACTAGAACTGCTCGTTTTTTATCAGAAGCTTGTGATTTAGTTTTTGATGCAGCAAGTAGGGGAAAACAATTCTTAATTGTCGGGACAAAAAATAAAGCAGCTGATTTAGTGTCGCGGGCTGCAATAAGGGCTCGGTGTCATTATGTTAATAAAAAATGGCTCGGCGGCATGTTAACAAATTGGTCCACTACAGAAAAAAGACTTCATAAGTTTAGGGACTTGAGAACTGAACAAAAGACAGAGGGATTCAATCGTCTTCCGAAAAGGGATGCAGCTGTGTTGAAGAGACAATTATCTCGCTTGGAAACATATCTAGGGGGGATTAAATATATGACGGGCTTGCCTGATATTGTAATCATCATCGATCAGCAAGAAGAATATACGGCTCTTAGAGAATGTATCACTTTGGGAATTCCAACCATTTCTTTAATCGATACAAATTGTAATCCCGATCTCGCGGATATTTCTATTCCAGCAAATGATGACGCTATAGCTTCAATTCGATTCATTCTTAACAAATTAGTATTCGCAATTTGTGAGGGTCGTTCTAGCTATATACAAAATTCTTGATTAATAATAAGATAAATAAATCAAATTTTTTTTGAGGGAGGGGCTCCCTGTATTTCGATTTATAAAATCGGTTACTACTCCTGAATCATACAAAAGAAAAAGAGATAAAAAACAGGGGATATTGTGTGATTAGTTTAGTTGGTATCCAAAACTAAAATATAAAATTAAAATTAAAGTAAATTAAGTAAAAAAGGGGGATCTTGAATCAAAATAATTTAAAGTTCTTATTTCTGTCAGAGGGCAATATGAATGTTTTATCATGTTCCATCAACACACTAATAAAAGAAGGGTTATATGAGGTATCTGGTGTCGAAGTAGGCCAACATTTCTATTGGCAAATAGGGGGTTTCCAAGTCCACGCCCAAGTCCTTATTACTTCGTGGGTTGTAATTGCTATCTTATTAGGTTCCGCAGTTATAGCGGTTCGCAATCCTCAAACCATTCCAACTGACGGCCAAAATTTCTTTGAATTTGTCCTTGAATTCATTCGAGACGTAAGTCAAACCCAGATTGGAGAAGAATATGGTCCATGGGTTCCCTTTATTGGAACCCTGTTTTTATTTATTTTTGTTTCTAACTGGTCAGGAGCCCTTTTACCGTGGAAAATTATCCAGTTACCTCAAGGGGAGTTAGCAGCACCAACGAATGATATAAATACGACGGTTGCTTTAGCTTTACTCACATCAGTAGCCTATTTTTATGCGGGTCTTAGCAAAAAAGGATTAGGGTATTTCAGTAAATACATTCAACCAACTCCAATTCTTTTACCCATTAACATCTTAGAAGATTTTACAAAACCCCTATCACTTAGTTTTCGACTTTTCGGAAATATATTAGCCGATGAATTAGTAGTTGTTGTTCTTGTTTCTTTAGTACCTTTAGTGGTTCCTATACCTGTCATGTTCCTTGGATTATTTACAAGCGGGATTCAAGCTCTCATTTTTGCCACTTTAGCTGCGGCTTATATAGGTGAATCTATGGAGGGTCATCATTAACTTTTTTTTTATTCGTTGTTAGCCCAATTATAGAATAGTTGGTTTACGTTATGTAAGAAACACTTGTATATGTGATATTTGATATTGACTAGGTATATATGAGTTAAAAATCTATATAATCTGTCCCACTACGTTTGTGAATTTCGATTTAGGTAGGGATTCCATTAGAAGTTCTTCCTTTTTATCTGTGAATTGGCTGAAAAAAGTGATAAAAAAAGAACGAAGAATTCAAATAATGGTTAACAAAAAAGAAATGGCATAAAAAAGTCGTATATATATATATATATTATGAATTAAAAAAAATCCCGTGGATAGGAACTAATATCAAAGTAATTCTTTGATTCAATAATATTTTTATATTAGTTCAATTTAAGTTTTTTGTTTTTTTGGCTGGATGAATCTTAGCGATGACTTAATTATAATTAAGTCCTAAGTCATCGGATGATTGTATCATTAACTATTTCTTTATTTTGGTGTGAGGAACTTATCATGAATCCACTGATTTCTGCTGCTTCGGTTATTGCTGCTGGGTTGGCTGTTGGGCTTGCTTCTATTGGACCTGGAGTTGGTCAAGGTACAGCTGCGGGTCAAGCTGTCGAAGGTATCGCGAGACAACCTGAGGCAGAAGGAAAAATACGAGGTACTTTATTGCTTAGTTTGGCTTTTATGGAAGCTTTAACAATTTATGGCCTGGTTGTAGCATTAGCGCTTTTATTTGCGAACCCTTTTGTTTAATCCTATAAAAAAGAAAATTCTGGATTTTTTTCGTAGTTTTTTTAATTCTATCAAGATTTAACTCCTACAATTTTTCATCGAGACAACAATCCTTGGGAAGGACTAATTTGAGGATGGGGAATTAGTACATCGATTCGCTTTCTTCCTTCCCCTTATTCTTTTAGTTTAATGGAAACTTTTTTTTAAGGAATGTTGCGAAAAACGGAGGTTTTTTTGAAATTGACATAAAACTTGGTCTCAAATTCTAGCTTAATTCTAATAAGTCTCATTATTATTATTGAAAATTAAAAATTTTGGAAAATACATTTGTAAATAGAATAGGTTTTTTATTCTGTTTACAAATATCCAAATAGGGAAATTAAATTATAAATTATTAAATTAAATTTTCTTTTTTTTTTTGAAAAAAAAAAGAATAAAAAAAAGGACAGAGTTCTTTTTTTATAGTTTAGCTAGACGAGGAGATTATATGAAAAATTTAACCGATTCTTTCGTTTACTTGGGTCACTGGCCATCCGCCGGGAGTTTCGGGTTTAATACCGATATTTTAGCAACAAATCCAATAAATCTAAGTGTAGTCTTCGGTGTATTGATCTTTTTTGGAAAGGGAGTGTGTGTGAGTTGTTCATTTCAAGAATAGGCTGGATTTACCCAGCGGCACTATAACTAGCAAAGAGTGCATAATCCCGCGAATTACTTCTGAATAAAAAAATCATATTTTAGAACCATAGCATTTCGTTTTTCTTTGGTAAGTCTACTTTGATTCTCTATCAACCAAAATTTGGGACCATTAATTAACATGGTTAAAGCTAAACCGTTTTAAATTCAGATGCAACATGGTACTCTTTCTACTATATGTAGTCTAATTAAATGTAGTCTAATTAAAAAATGAATAAGATTTTCAAAAAGAAAAGTTAGACTTTTTTCGATATAAAACACTCATGTCGATAAAATTTTTTGAGTCTTTTTTAATAATGCAGAATGGATAACCTACGTATAAAGTAATAAGAATTCTTTGGATTTCAAGAAAAAAAACAACTTTGCTGACAATTATCAATTTTTATTGGTCAGAAGAATCCTCCTAATATTTTTGTCTTGGATTGTTGATCTTTTTCGATAAAAATATATATTGAATACAAATTGAATACAAAAAAATCGGGAGAGGATAGGCTCATTACATGAAAAATATGGGAATAAAAGTCTCATAAATAATTGTATTGGAATAAGTGAGCATGAGAGCCAAATGAATCGAAAGATTCATGTTTGGTTCGGGAAGGGATTATATAACTTTTTTTATGAATGGAAAGATAATCTACTTTCATTAAATGATTTATTAGATAACCGAAAGCAGAGGATATTAAATACTATCCGAAATTCAGAAGAACTACGTGAAGGAGCTATTCAACAATTAGAAAACGCCCGAGCTCGCTTGCGTAAAGTAGAAACGGAGGCGGATCAGTTTCGCGTGAATGGATACGTTGAAATCGAGCGAGAAAAATTAAATTTGATTAATTCAACTTCTAGGACTTTGAAACAATTAGAAAATTACAAAAACGAAACCATTCTTTTTGAGCAACAAAGAACAATTAATCAAGTCCGAGAGCGGGTTTTCCAACAAGCTTTACAAGGAGCTATAGGAACCCTAAATAGTTGTTTGAGTAACGAGTTACATTTACGTACTATTAATGCAAATATTGGTATGTTTGGTACGATGAAAGAAATAACTGATTAGTCCTTTCCTTACAATTATGATAGGCATTATTTTTTTTCTTCCAAAAAAGAATTAGGACAATACTCATGGTAACCATTAGAGCCGACGAAATTAGTAATATTATCCGTGAACGTATTGAGAAATATAATAGAGAAGTAACGATTGTAAATACCGGTACCGTACTTCAAGTGGGCGATGGTATCGCTCGTATTTATGGTCTTGATGAAGTAATGGCAGGTGAATTAGTAGAATTTGAGGAGGGTACTATAGGTATTGCCCTTAATTTAGAATCAAATAATGTTGGTGTTGTATTAATGGGTGACGGTTTGATGATCCAAGAAGGAAGTTCAGTCAAAGCTACGGGAAAAATTGCTCAGATACCTGTGAGTGAGGCTTATTTGGGGCGTGTTATAAATGCCTTGGCTAACCCTATTGATGGTCGAGGTAAGATTTCAGCTTCTGAATCTCGGTTAATTGAATCTCCTGCCCCGGGTATTATTTCGAGACGTTCTGTATATGA